CTACCTATTACTATGATATTAGGATCCGCGGATTGGGTACTAGAAAAGTAAATGGATTCGATTCGGGATTTGATCCGTTTTTTCTCTATGAATGAGATAAAGACAGAAAGGAGCCTTATAGCTTATAGATAGAGATAGAGTTTTAGAGTTTACCTTTTTTTAGCGCTTAACTTTTCAGTGTTCAAAAATTATTCGCATAAACATAAAAAGGGGACATTTTTACCCATTTGTTAGTCGAATTCGTCGAATACGCTTGAAGTGCGTAAAACAAAAGGGCTTGTTTTTATTAAGCACATGAGGACTATCCGCATATCACTTATCCCAGTTCCACTTGGAGTAACGCGGGTCCGTGCTATGCTATATCATAATTTCTATTTGATATTAAATAAATATATTCAATGAAAAATTGAAGCACGTAAATTACCTTAATTCCTTGTGGGCATCTCATATATATATAAATAAGATAAGACCCCAGATTCGGTATATCTGTGTAACAATTTTTGTTCTAGGGTTTACATATATACATAATTGTTGTTATACTTGAAATTCAAAAGGATTTATTATTGAAAATTCTTGATACTGATTAGTTGTGTATCAATTGAGTTTTCTTAGGCCATTAAGGAAACACAATTTAAAATCTAAGAAAGAACTTTTCATGAATTACCAGTCAACAGTTAACGGGTCCAATTTGATTTTGACTGAATTTTTTATTGTGTGACTCCAATTTTTCTTTCAATAAAAAAAAAGGGAGAGAAATGTAATTTTTAGGCGTTGTGTGTTTTGATAATTGTTTGAGATACTATACAATTAAGAGAAGGGCCCGGCTCCAATCAAAAAAGGGAGGGTTTTTAGTTAAGGAATATTTCCATTTATTTTTCTCGTTTTGGCGGCATGGCCGAGTGGTAAGGCGGGGGACTGCAAATCCTTTTTCCCCAGTTCAAATCCGGGTGTCGCCTGATCAATAAAAACCCGAAAGCCCTTTGCTTGATTTTAAGAATCTGGAGATTAAAAAACTGCCAATCCTTGCGCCTGGGATTTTTAGTATAGGAAGGACTAGTCTATCAAGACTTCCAGTACTAATGTACTGTCTAATCACCGATTCTTGAATTATATAGTTGAGTGGGGAATTATTAGTTGTTGAAAGGATGTAAGATGCTTTGTATACATACTCACGAGAATTTATGAGTGCTTAGATATTCAATCAATATTGGATGAATAATTGGCTTCGTTCAGAATCTCTTTTTGACTCTGTACTATTGATTCCATTATTATTAGTAATCAATAATAAAAGAGTTTCTTCATATTTGGGGCATAATTCACATGGATATAGTAAGTCTTGCTTGGGCTGCTTTAATGGTAGTCTTTACATTTTCCCTTTCACTTGTAGTATGGGGAAGAAGTGGACTCTAGGGTAATTACTAATTGAATTGAGTTGAGTAATCAAACTGTATTAATAGTTTCATAATCCTTCTGCAAAGCGTTTTTCAAATATCTTCATTTTTTAATTCTACTAATTAAATGATTCCCATCTTCGTATTTTGAAACTAAACGGAATACGCATGATATGCCATTTTTTCCAACCAAATTCGAAATAGAGTATTTAGGCGAACTAGCTCTTAACAGAATTATATATTATATAAATATTACATACAATAAGGAGCAACCGAACCCCTTTTTATTTGTTTCTCGCTTTACTGTTCAAAGAGGAAGTCGATCTGTTATTATGTAGATACGTACTTTACCTTATATCTTTATATCGAGGGAAACACCAATAGAGTGTTTGTTTGTCCAACGAAGTACTACGCATAAAATTGTTTGAATCATCTGTCAACGGCTAAATCAATTATTCTTTGCTTTGTCGGAATGCTAAAAAAAAATGACTAGGTTTCTTTTACATAATCTATTCGATGCCCATACCATATCTTCTTCCATGGATTTGATTGTTTCGTCCGATCCTGGGATCCATATTCGAAATAAATGAAATCATAATAAAACGAGTAATTAGAACCGTAAGACATAAGATAAGAGTAAAGGTGGGCAGTCAATTATATTGATCGAAATTGGTCTAAATCAAATGGATGTACCAAAGTAAAGAACTCGAATTGGGGTACTATGTATATTACACATATGGGAGTTATATGTACATGTATCAATATACAGATTACGGAGTGATCTACATTAAGCCATCTTTCTTTATACAGTCCAACTTTAGACTTTATAATTTTATATAATAATTTTATAGTAGTACACTAATAAATAGTGTGGTAGAAAGGTTCCTATATTCCTTTCTACCATACTATCAAATCTCATATACGTCTGATTTTAATTCGCTCATTTTATTTAAGACGTGGAATTTGAATCCCTTTCTTCCATTATTGATAAGAACTCAGAAGTCAAGCTTGATTCAAATTAATCGTTTTGACTGACCGTTTTTACGTAAATGATAAGTAAAAAAGCAGTAGGAACTAGAATGAACAGTGCAGTAGCAATAAATGCGAGAATATTTACTTCCATAATTTCATTGTTTTTTTACTTCATAGTTAATAACTCGGGATCTAATCCCATAGAGATTCTAAATCTTTATCCTGTAAATTCAATGGGAGAAATACATCCCGATGATATTGAATCAGATCAATATCATTGAATAACAATATCTGAGCTATCAAATCTATTCATCATCGAGAATGGAATAGTATAACATAGGAAGATCTTTTATCCATACGGAATTAAAACCTAATAAAAAATGGAATTCCTGATCCAATTAAGAATCTCATTGAATTATTATTCTTTATCCATTCGTTCTTTTCTATAACCTACCGTCTTATTTAATAGAATAATATAAAAATAATATAATATGATTAAAGTATCATCTGGCCCATCTTCCGCTTCCATTGGTCAAAAATCCAACCAAAATAGTAGAAGTAAAATGGAAAAAATAAGAAGAAAAGATCGAATATTTCGATAAATACAATCGATAAATTAAATCAAAAATGAACTCTTTTTTTTTAGTTTGTTCTTTCTTCGATAGGACCTTACCCGGAAATAAAAAAAGATCATTCCCTCACTAAGAGAAGAGTCCCTCACTAAGAGAAGAGGGGGTCTATCTTTTCTTTGTTTGATCTTTCTTTTCTTAATTAAATTCCTCTCTTTCCTTGAATCGGCCCTGGGACACATATATCCAAAATGAAGTGTGTAGTTTGAATGATATAAATAGATTGTTTCCTATTAGTAATTTAAGTTATCAAAAATTGGAGCTATAAAGCGGCTTTAATATGAATGAAAAGCATTTTCATTTTATCGAGGTAACTATGTGAAAAGTGCATTTTTTATCGTACAATAAACGAATCAAAATTTGTGTATATGCTCTGGTGAAAACATATATAAGTATTCGATTCCCTTCCACGGGTCAGGAGCAATCGAAAAAACCAGACAAGGATTTCTTTTAATCCTAACTAAATAGAGTGCTACCTACAATTGTACCAATTCACATATGCCTATCCCCCTCGGTACTAATTGAAGTAATTGAAATTGTCGCATTGTATTTTCTCAATAAAAAAATGATAAACGGAAAAAAAAGGACCCTATGGGAATTAGATCCCGCTCTATGCCCTTTGACAGAAAATAAAGAAATGAATTGATGGAGTCATCGGATACTAGGTCGGGACTGACGGGGCTCGAACCCGCAGCTTCCGCCTTGACAGGGCGGTGCTCTGACCGATTGAACTACAATCCCAGAGAAATAAGGTATACAGCATACATATTATTAATGATTTGATTAAGACTAGTTTCATTTAGAATCGTCGTATTGTAACAGAGAAAGGAGTTATTGGTTTGGTATATTAATATCCACATAGATATGGACTTTAGTGAGAGCGACATGGATTACTAGAAATCCTACTGTCAAATCGTGTTAAATCAATTGATAATAAAATTTTTCAATGAAAAAAATATTTTGATTCGTTAATTCTTGTCCTATATTTTCGGATTATGATTATGATATGAATCTAGATAATTCAAAAAATGAAGAATAAATATATGGGTACAAAAACAAATAGGATATAAAATGAATTCTTTATTCACCAGGCGAAAATTCTTATATTATGTAATCTCATGATGGATCGGTGAATTCTTGGGCCGAGCTGGATTTGAACCAGCGTAGACGTATTGCCAACGAATTTACAGTCCGTCCCCATTAACCACTCGGGCATCGACCCAGGAAGAATCAAGTCTAGACTTATTGATAATACATGATCAACCTCCTTTCGTAGTACCCTACCCCCAGGGGAAGTCGAATCCCCGCTGCCTCCTTGAAAGAGAGATGTCCTGAACCACTAGACGATGGGGGCATATCTGCCCAACCGATATCATACTGTATATATTCATAGTATGAATAGTTTTTTGTAATTGTCAATATAATGTAATGATGTGACTAAATCCGAATAAGTTTTCTACCTTTCCTTTCGCGATTCCGATACAATTTTTTTATTCATGGTTCATGAATCCATATATAAAAATTGTATATATAAAAATTGTATGTATATATATATATTATATATATATTATATTCTATTTATATATATGGATTCTATATCATTAGAATGGATATTACATTATAAAATAATGTGAATGTGTTAGAATTAAAATTAATAAATTAATAATAATTAATTAAGTATAGGATCCCTAGATTTGTCCGACAGAAAAGCCATTCCTTCACGCATCGATTCACGCATTGTTAAGATGAGATATTCTTATCTTACAGCTAGGAAATTAAGAAACGATAGAAAGTTTCTTTTTTTCTAAGAGCAGAGCTTGTATTTCAGGTACGAGTTGAATCTTTTCATTCCATACATTACATGATTTGATCACATATCAAATATCTTTGATCTATTTCAATTTGTGTATTAATTAAGCGAATCTCGTTGTGATAGGAGTCAATAAAAGAAAATAAAAAGTAATTAGGTTTTAGCCTAGACTGACTCAAAAAAAAAGATATTGCCAAATGAGACACTATGAGCCTACTGTATGCACCTATGTAATGTAATATGTTGTAATATGTAGGTATATAATGTATATGTCTTCACATTGTCTCATTTAGGAATGGAATAAAATAGGCCCTTTTAACTCAGCGGTAGAGTAACGCCATGGTAAGGCGTAAGTCATCGGTTCAAATCCGATAAGGGGCTTTTTCCACAAAACTCTAGTTTCAATCTTCATTTTTTATTTTTTATAGGGATATTTATTTTATTAGAATGAGTTAATTAAATAAATATTATTTAAATATAATGAGATAGTTATAGTATTAAATATAGTGATTATAAAGTTGAGCATTTGTTCATTATAATGATAAATCACCCCACTTATTGGAAGGACAACTATGTCACTACAGGTTATATTCCTACTCTATTCCTACTTTTCCGTTATTCCAATCAAATCCATCATAAATATAAGAAATCAAAAAAGGTAAGTGGACCTGACCCATTAAATCATGACTATATCAGCTATTCTGATATTCAAATTTGATAGAGATAGAATTGTAGCCTCGGAATTTTTTTTAATTTCCGTTAGACTACGTCGCAAGAATTTAGAATTTGTCGATATTTCCGATTAAATCTTTTATAGATCGGGTCGTGGCTTTAATGTACCAAATAGTTACATATTGATGCATCCTATATTTTTGTTTCGACAATGGGATTGATGCATCCTATATTTTTGTTTCGACAATGGGATGGATAACGAGAACGGATAAAGGTATTTTAATTTCCAGTCCACTATACCACTATACAGTATATAATAGTATTTAATTTACTATTTAATATTGCATATCATATTTCATTTAGAGGCAGGGGGAAAATAGGGAATTTCCCCTCTTTTTCTGACAACAACAAGGTAAAGTAAATAAGCAAATAGTCCATTTTTTTGGCTTGAACCATTCAAAAATATATTCTATTCTGGAGTTTTCGATTCATCTGAAGGAAAAAGAGGAAATAAATAAATAAAATTTCAAATTTTTAAAAAGTTATATAAATTATATATGGTACTGTAGTCGTTTAATATACTATAGAATAGAAATAAGTTGGAAGAATCCATAGAGATATTTATTGATTGATCTTTTCTCAATATCACAAACAAGATCAAAAAATAAGATTTGTTGGTGGAGCGGGTGTAAATAGGAGGAGCAACTGGTGGTGGGAGCGGGGATCATTTGTTCATAGCATAGGTCTTTCAAAAAATTCATCTGAGTCATAAGACAATTCAAGATTCAGATAGTTATTCAGAATAAAAGAAGAAAAAATAATAGAATCGAGCTCATGGATTTACCTAGGTCGGTTTATGACTCAATAGAAACGAGAAGGATTTTTTTATTCGAAACCCATTGGAAGCGACAGTGGACGAGGAATCATACATAAGTGATTGAACTCTCGTATGCCCTGAAAATGCTATGAGGTGTTCGAAAATGGTTGAAATAGTTGAATAGGAGGATCACTATGACTATAGCCCTTGGTAGATTTACCAAAGATGAAAAGGATTTATTTGATACTATGGATGACTGGTTACGGAGAGACCGTTTCGTTTTTGTAGGTTGGTCTGGTCTATTGCTCTTCCCTTGTGCCTATTTTGCTTTAGGGGGTTGGTTCACAGGTACAACCTTTGTAACTTCATGGTATACCCATGGACTGGCCAGTTCCTATTTGGAAGGATGCAATTTCTTAACCGCCGCAGTTTCGACCCCTGCTAATAGTTTAGCCCATTCTTTGTTGCTACTATGGGGTCCTGAAGCACAAGGAGATTTCACTCGTTGGTGTCAATTAGGCGGTCTATGGACTTTTGTTGCTCTCCATGGCGCTTTCGGACTAATAGGTTTCATGTTACGTCAATTCGAGCTTGCTCGATCTGTTCAATTGCGACCTTATAATGCAATCGCATTCTCTGGTCCAATTGCTGTTTTTGTTTCTGTATTCCTGATTTATCCATTAGGTCAATCTGGTTGGTTCTTTGCACCTAGTTTTGGTGTAGCCGCTATATTTCGATTCATCCTCTTCTTCCAAGGATTTCATAATTGGACGTTGAACCCATTTCATATGATGGGAGTTGCCGGCGTATTGGGCGCTGCTCTGCTATGCGCGATTCATGGTGCTACCGTGGAAAATACTTTATTCGAAGATGGTGACGGTGCAAATACATTCCGTGCTTTTAACCCAACTCAAGCAGAAGAGACTTATTCAATGGTCACCGCTAACCGTTTTTGGTCCCAAATCTTTGGGGTTGCTTTTTCCAATAAACGTTGGTTACATTTCTTTATGCTATTTGTACCAGTAACCGGTTTATGGATGAGTGCTCTTGGAGTAGTCGGTCTGGCCTTGAACCTACGCGCCTATGACTTCGTTTCACAGGAAATCCGTGCAGCGGAAGATCCTGAATTTGAGACTTTCTACACCAAAAATATTCTTTTAAACGAAGGTATTCGTGCTTGGATGGCGGCTCAGGATCAGCCTCATGAAA